AATTTCGAATCAGACCAAGCGTCTTAATACATATGCAAAATAATTCATTATTGGCCCACCATTGATTACAAGATTTAGCTTTTATGAATCGCTATTGCTTTGATACGAATAATGGCAGTCGTTTCAGTATGTTAAGGATACAGATGTATCCACAATTCATTTAGAGTTACTTAATAGCCTATTTCTTATACTATATCTCTCTCCCGTGAAATTCTCGAGCCGAAAGATAGATGCATATGCTGTGTTTCATTTTGCTAAATGATATCGATTAAATGGTGTATCAATTCTATAAATTGGATATAGCAATAAATAAATCAGCAAAATTCTTTTATTTTAGATAGAAGAAACATTTCTTCTATCTAAAATAAAAGAATGTACCCTTCTATCCAAATCCAATTTGCATGGATAAAATAAATCCAAATTATGGATTCCAGCAGTAGATGAATAATTGCAAATTTTTGTGTGTACGAGATTCGAATAACTTCAAAATAACTGACATAATTTTTTATTTTTCCTGATCAGAAAAATACATGAAAAAGAAAGGAGGTAGAAAAATTTTTAGATTTATGGTTAAAGAAGAAAAACAAGAAAACAGGGGTTCTGTTGAATTTCAAGTATTCAGTTTCACCAATAAGATACGGAGACTTGCTTCACATTTGGAATTACACAAAAAAGATTTTTCATCGGAAAGAGGTCTACGAAGACTTTTGGGAAAACGTCAACGTTTGCTGGCTTATTTGGCAAAGAAAAATAGAGTACGTTATAAGAAATTAATAAGTCAGTTGGATATTCGGGAGAAGTAATTTAATCGTTCGAATTTTTTTCTTATTTTATTAGTAGTCTTATAGTAGTCTTAGATTTTGCATTTTGATGAGCCTCGTTTTGAGGAATTCATGTACCTGGAATAATGAATTAAGGAAGAAAAAAGAATAATGAGTCTACCGCTTACAAGAAAAGATCTAATGATAGTCAACATGGGTCCTCACCACCCATCAATGCATGGTGTTCTTCGACTGATCGTTACTCTAGATGGTGAAGATGTTGTTGATTGTGAACCCATATTAGGCTATTTACACAGAGGGATGGAAAAAATCGCGGAAAACAGGACTATTATACAATACTTGCCTTATGTAACACGGTGGGATTATTTAGCTACTATGTTTACAGAAGCAATAACGGTAAATGCACCAGAATTTTTGGAGAATATTCAAATACCTCAAAGAGCCAGCTATATTCGAGTAATTATGTTAGAATTGAGTCGTATAGCTTCTCACTTGTTATGGCTTGGACCTTTTATGGCAGATCTAGGGGCACAGACTCCTTTTTTCTACATTTTTAGAGAGAGAGAATTGATATATGATCTATTTGAAGCTGCTACAGGTATGCGAATGATGCACAATTACTTTCGCATCGGAGGAGTAGCTGCCGATCTACCTTATGGGTGGATGGATAAATGTTTAGATTTCTGTGATTATTTTTTACGGGGAGTTGTTGAATATCAACAACTTATTACACGGAATCCTATTTTTTTAGAACGAGTTGAAGGAGTAGGTTTTATTAGTGGAGAAGAAGCTGTAAATTGGGGCTTATCGGGACCAATGTTACGAGCTTCTGGAATACAATGGGATCTTCGTAAAATTGATCCTTATGAGTCTTACAATCAATTCGATTGGAAAGTCCAATGGCAAAAAGAAGGAGATTCATTAGCTCGCTATTTAATACGAATTGGTGAAATGAAGGAATCCATCAAAATTATTCAACAGGCTATAGAGAAAATTCCTGGGGGTCCTTATGAGAATTTGGAAGCCCGTCGCTTTAAGAAAGCAAAGAATTCGGAATGGAATGATTTTGAATATAGATTTCTTGGGAAAAAACCTTCCCCTAATTTTGAATTATCAAAGCAAGAGCTTTATGTAAGAGTAGAAGCTCCGAAAGGTGAATTAGGAATTTATCTGGTAGGAGATGACAGTCTTTTCCCCTGGAGATGGAAAATTCGTCCACCTGGTTTTATTAATTTGCAAATTCTTCCTCAGCTAGTTAAAAAAATGAAATTGGCTGATATCATGACGATATTAGGTAGTATAGATATCATTATGGGGGAAGTTGATCGTTGAAATGATAATAGATAGGGTAGAGGTAGAAACTATCAATTCTTTTTCGAAATTGGAATTATTAAAAGAAGTCTATGGACTGATATGGATTCTACCTATTTTGACCCTCCTACTGGGAATAACAATAGAAGTACTTGTAATTGTATGGTTAGAAAGAGAAATATCCGCATCGATACAACAACGTATTGGTCCTGAATATGCCGGCCCCTTGGGATTGCTTCAAGCTATAGCAGATGGAACTAAGCTGATTTTTAAAGAGGATATACTTCCATCCCGAGGAGAGATTCCTTTATTTAGCATTGGACCCTCTATAGCAGTCATATCCGTTTTATTAAGTTTTTTGGTTATCCCTTTTGGATATCATTTTGTTTTATCTGATCTTAGTATTGGTGTTTTTTTATGGATTGCCATTTCAAGTATTGCTCCTATTGGTCTTCTTATGGCAGGATATAGCTCAAATAATAAATATTCTTTTTCAGGCGGTCTACGAGCAGCTGCTCAATCTATTAGTTATGAAATACCATTAACTTTTTGTGTGCTAGCAATATCTCTACGTGTGATTCGTTAAAAAAGGAACTTTTTCTCTAAAATCCATTGAATACTTATCTTCTTTTTCTTATTCTGGATTCAGGTCGGTAAGTTAAACTAGATAGCTACATGAGTGAAACAAAACAGCTTATTAATTTGTAGTAAAAAAAAATCTCATTTCCTACGTACAAGAAAAAAGTTGAAGTAAACATAAGCAGTGTAAACTCTTTACCCCAGGATTGAGATTGTTTAATTAGTTATCATATCTTGAAGCGGGCAAGAATAAAGGATTCGCGATATGGAATTCCATTACTAGAATATTTTGAATTATTACTAGAACTTTTAACCATATAAAAGAATCCAAAAAAAGTTAGTGAGGGATTAGGAACACTAAAGTACATAAAGGATTAGTAATGAGAAAATAGAAATCATTATAAATTTTTCCTCATAAAAGGAATCACCATAAGGACTTGAAATTGGTGGAAATGATCAAGTAGTACTTTCTTCGGATTCCGATTCAGAGTATATTCCCATTCACTTGTTAAGGAAATAGCTATCAAGAACGAATTAACCCTTTATTTCATTTCTTTTTAAGTATCCCCCTCCCCGGGAAAGAGGAATAGTACAAAAGATATGTAATGCAATACAAAAAAGGATCTTTATTTATTCTTTCTTTTATCTATATTCATACAGAATTGAAATTGAATTCCTCATGAACTAATATCCAATTCTTTTCATTTATTAATTGCTATAACGAGTGTTTTATTACAATATTAAGTTATTGCTGAACAAGAAAAAAACTATCATTTTTTTATATAAAGGATGAGATCAATTCGGAAGCGCTTTTTTTTTTTTATTTTAGCAGACGGAATTGCTTTGGTTTAATTTAGGACTTTCCGATCGATTTTATCTTACCTAATTCTATCTACGCCGGGGGGATAAGACCGAAAAGAAATAATCCTTTTTTCTGATCATAGAGGAGCCGTATGAAGCTAAGGTTTCATGTACGGTTTTGGAATAGCGGTGGGAACTGTAATGTTATCATCGACTATGATTATCTAACAGTTCAAGTACGGTTGATATAGTTGAAGCACAGTCAAAATATGGTTTTTTTGGATGGAATCTTTGGCGTCAGCCTATAGGTTTTCTAGTTTTTCTAATTTCTTCTTTGGCAGAATGTGAAAGATTACCCTTTGATTTACCAGAAGCGGAGGAAGAATTAGTAGCGGGTTATCAAACCGAATATTCCGGTATTAAATATGGTTTATTTTATCTTGCTTCTTACCTAAATTTATTAGTTTCCTCCTTATTTGTAACTGTTCTCTACTTAGGCGGGTGGAATTTTTCAATTCCCTATATATCCTTTTGGGGATTTTTCCAAATGAATAAAATTGTGGGAATTTTGGAAATGATAACGAGTATCCTTATTACATTAACTAAAGCTTTTCTATTTCTCTTCATTTCTATCACAATAAGATGGACTTTACCCCGGATGAGAATGGATCAGTTATTAAATCTTGGATGGAAATTTCTTTTACCTATTTCTCTGGGCAATCTCTTATTAACAACTTCTTTCCAACTAGTTTCACTATAAATAAGATAATACAATAACAGTAAGAACACCTTCAACACAAAAGTTCTCTCAAACAAGAGAAAGAAACATACCTTTTTCATAGATATTTAGAATATGTTCCCTATGATAACTGGGTTCATTAGTTATGGTCAACAAACAATACGCGCCGCAAGATACATCGGTCAAGGTTTCATAATTACCTTATCCCACACAAATCGTTTACCTATAACGATTCACTACCCTTATGAAAAATCAATTACATCAGAGCGCTTCCGAGGACGAATACACTTTGAATTTGATAAATGTATTGCTTGTGAAGTATGTGTTCGTGTATGCCCAATAGATCTACCCCTTGTGGATTGGAGATTTGAAAAGGATATTAAAAAGAAACAATTGCTTAATTATAGTATTGATTTTGGAGTTTGTATATTTTGTGGTAACTGTGTTGAATATTGTCCGACAAACTGTTTATCAATGACTGAAGAATATGAACTTTCTACTTATGATCGTCATGAATTGAATTACAATCAAATTGCTTTGAGTCGGTTACCAGTCTCCATAATGGGAGATTACACAATTCAAACAATTAGGAATTCGCCTCAAAGTAAAATAGACGAAGAAAAATCTTGGAATTCAAGAACAATTACGGATTACTAGGATTTTTCTGTTAGAAAAGCCAATAATTTTTTACTGACTAGAAATTCGTGATGTGATTTCTAACTATACAATTTATATATATAAATATCCTAATCCCTTTTTCTTTCCTTGAATTTTTTAGTTTTAGTCAGTTCATGAAAAATTTTATACTATTAATTTCTTCTTATCCATAATGGATTTACCTGGACCAATACATGAGATTCTTGTTCTATTTGGGGGATTTGCTCTTCTACTAGGGGGTCTAGGAGTAGTATTACTTACCAACCCAATTTATTCTGCCTTTTCGCTGGGATTAGTTCTTGTTTGTATATCCTTATTCTATTTTTTATTGAATTCCTACTTTGTAGCTGTCGCACAACTTCTTATTTATGTGGGAGCCATAAATGTCTTGATCATATTTGCTGTAATGTTTATAAATGGCTCAGAGTGGTCTAAAAATAAGAATTATTGGACTATTGGAGATGGGTTTACTTCACTCGTTTGTATAGCTATTCCTTTTTCACTAATGACTACTATTCCAGATACGTCGTGGTATGGAATTCTTTGGACTACAAGATCAAACCAAATAGTGGAACAGGGTCTAATAAATAACGTTCAACAAATTGGGATTCATTTAGCAACTGATTTTTATCTTCCGTTTGAACTCATTTCCCTAATTCTTCTAGTTTCTTTAATAGGTGCAATTACTATGGCTAGACAATAATAAATTCTTAGAATTTCAAATCTAAAAAAATAACTAAAGAATAACAATTTTGATTTAGTAAAACTCATCTACTGTCAACACAACAAATACTTTCTTTTCTCTTTTGTTGCGTAATTGTTCTATTCTAATTAATTGAATCGGTTCAATTCTTGTCCTCATATTGAAATGAATCGAGATTGATAAGGAGTTAGTTAATGATGTTTGAGCCTGTACTTTTTTTGAGTGTCTATTTATTTTCGATTGGTATCTATGGCTTGATCACAAGCCGAAACATGGTTAGAGCTCTAATATGTCTTGAACTTATACTGAATTCAATTAATCTAAATCTCGTAACATTTTCTGATCTATTTGATAGTCGCCAATTAAAAGGAGACATTTTCGCAATTTTTGTTATAGCCCTTGCGGCTGCTGAAGCAGCTATTGGACTATCCATTCTTTCTTCCATCCATCGTAACAAGAAATCAACTCGTATCAATCAATCAAATTTTTTGAATAATTAGACATAGAATCCTCTAAACAAAGGCACATATATAATAATATGGAACATTAAGATTAATAAAATTGTAGTCTTCTTTTCTTATTTTTATTTTAGAATACCCATTTTTGAAGTAGGTTATTTTAGAATATTTTTTTTTACTTATCTTTGCATTTTTTTAATTCATTGATATTGCAATATTCAAATTGCAATAATTTATATTGCAAAGATAATAGCCAATTTATTGGCTAATTCGAATTAGTATGTAGAATTCGTATAATTATGACTGTTGAAGCCTTAAATTCAAGTCTCTTGGATCTTTTCACGCTTTCTCACAAACAGATTAAGAAATATATTGCATTATTTATTAAAGTTTGGATAAACCATTGCTTCGTCTGGTGTCTACAATACATCTAACTTATATAGTACTAATTTCTTTTTACCAGATCGATAATTTTTATGTTGAAAAGGAAAATTTCTAGATCCAATGTCACATTCTGTAAAAATTTATGATACATGTATAGGATGCACTCAATGCGTACGAGCTTGTCCAACAGATGTATTAGAAATGATACCTTGGGATGGATGTAAAGCGAAACAAATCGCTTCTGCGCCGAGAACCGAAGATTGTGTGGGTTGTAAGAGATGCGAATCCGCCTGCCCAACAGATTTTTTAAGTGTCCGCGTTTATTTAGGTCCTGAAACAACCCGCAGCATGGCTCTATCTTATTGATACGTTACAAAAAACTCCACTTGAATCGTCTGATTCCTCTTTACCGAAGAAGCCTGTGCTCAAAATAATCGAGCATGGGCTTTTCTGGTCAAAACGTATCTTGTCTTTATTACTTTATCATGAGTTATTTTCCTTGGTTAACAATACTTGTTGTTTTACCGATATTTGCAGGTTCATTAATTTTCTTTTTACCCCATAAAGGAAACAAAATCGTTAGGTGGTATACTATATCTATTTGTTTATTAGAATTCCTTCTAATGACTTATGCATTCTGTTATCATTTCCAATTAGAGGATCCCTTAATGCAATTAAGGGAGGATTATAAATGGATAGATGTTTTTGATTTCCACTGGAGATTGGGAATCGATGGACTTTCATTAGGATCTATTTTATTGACAGGATTTATCACTACTTTAGCTACTTTAGCGGCTTGGCCAGTTACCCGGAATTCGCGATTATTCTATTTCCTGATGCTAGCAATGTATAGCGGTCAAATAGGATTATTTTCTTCACGAGACCTTTTACTTTTTTTTATCATGTGGGAGTTAGAATTAATTCCTGTTTACTTACTTTTATCCATGTGGGGGGGAAAGAGGCGTCTATATTCAGCTACCAAGTTTATTTTGTATACTGCAGGTGGGTCCATTTTTTTCTTAATCGGAGTTCTAGGTATGGGCTTATATGGTTCGAACGAACCAAGATTAGATTTGGAAAGATTGATTAATCAATCATACCCTGTAACATTGGAAATACTACTTTATTTTGGCTTCCTTATTGCTTATGCTGTCAAATTGCCGATTATACCTCTACATACGTGGTTACCAGATACCCACGGAGAAGCACATTACAGTACATGTATGCTTTTAGCGGGAATCCTATTAAAGATGGGAGCATATGGATTGATTAGGATCAATATGGAATTGTTACCTCATGCTCATTATCTATTTTCCCCTTGGTTGGTAATAATAGGAGCGGTGCAAATAATCTATGCAGCTTCAACTTCTCTTGGTCAACGAAATTTAAAAAAAAGAATAGCGTACTCCTCCGTATCTCACATGGGTTTCATAATTATAGGAATTGGTTCCATAACCAACATTGGACTAAATGGAGCTATTTTACAAATATTATCCCATGGATTTATTGGTGCTACACTATTTTTCTTGGCGGGAACGGCTTGTGATAGAATGCGTCTTGTTTATCTCGAAGAACTAGGAGGGATATCTATACCAATGCCAAAAATGTTTACTATGTTTAGTAGCTTTTCAATGGCTTCTCTTGCCTTACCAGGAATGAGCGGTTTTATTGCGGAATTGGTAGTATTTTTTGGACTAATTACTAGTCCAAAATTTATGTTAATGCCAAAAATGCTAATTACTTTTGTAATGGCAATAGGAATGATATTAACTCCTATTTATTTATTGTCTATGTTACGCCAGATGTTCTATGGATACAAGTTATTTCATATTCCAAATGCAAATTTTGTGGATTCTGGACCACGAGAACTCTTTCTTTTAATCTGTATCTTTTTACCAGTAATAGGAATTGGTATCTATCCAGATTTTGTTCTCTCACTATCCGTTGACAGGGTGGAGGCTCTCTTATCCAATTATTATCCTAAATAGGATTTTCTTTTTTTAACTACTCCGCTCTATATTTCATAATGGAAAAACAAAAAAATTCCGAAAAAGGTAAAAAAGTATAATTAGATCTATTTTGCATTTTTTGGAACCCCTTTGAACGTCTTTTCAAAGGGGTTCCAAAATTAAACAAAAATAGTAAAAAACCTCCATTTTATCAAGGTTTTATGTTATGTAATCATTTAGATGGTAATGTAAATGAACCATAACTATGTAAACCTACTCCTAAAAGATTGATACCAAAATAGCAGATCCAAATTATAAGAAATCCTATCGAAGCTACAAATGCAGAATTGGTACCTTTCCAATTTGTATTTGTTCTACTATGTAAATAAATTGCAAATATGGTCCAGGTAATAAATGCCCAAGTTTCCTTAGGATCCCAATTCCAATAGGATCCCCACGCCTCATTAGCCCATACTGCTCCACAAAGAATACCTATGGTTAAAAGTGTAAATCCTAAACTAATAACACGATAACTCCAAGAATCCAAACGCTCACTTAATTGATATTTGTAATAATTTGGAAATGAAAGAAAAGAGGTATTTTTTAAGCCACTTCTTTTTGTATAGAAATATTCAATCTCACTAAATAAAGATGTTTTAAGTAAATTTTTATTTTTAGAAATAAAATCGAAATTCTTTCGAAATGTAATGATTAGAAGAGCAGCGGATAATAAGGATCCGCACAAAAGAGTTGCATAGCTTAGTAACATCATACTGACATGCATCATTAACCACTGAGATTGGAGAGCAGGTACTAGTATTGTAGATTGATGCATTTCAGTTAAAAGACCTGACGTGGCAAAGCCTTGCGTTAAAATAGTACTTGGCATAGTTATTGTGCTTAAATCATTTTTAGAGTTCTGTATCTTAGGAATATTATGAAGAATATACAGAGCCCATGAAAGGAAGATCAATGACTCGTATAAATTACTTAAAGGAAAATGTCCCGAAGAAACCCAACGAGAAACTAAGAATCCTGTTATAGAGAGAAAAGTAGCTATCATTCCTTTTTCTGACGAATCACGTAATCCCCTAAGTTCACGAACTAATAAGGTTATCAAATGAATCAAAATCACAATCGAAATGATTGAGAAAGAGATATGAGTTAGTATATGTTCTAAAGTTGCAAATAGCATAAGGAGAAGGTCCCATTACAAAATTGGAAATTTCGAATTGAATCTATTTTATAATCTATTTTTATAATCTATTGTATTCTTTTTCGGGAATGCCGCCACTCGGACTCGAACCGAGATGCTTGAGCACTGCTTCCTAAGAGCAGCGTGTCTACCAATTTCACCATGGCGGCTAACTTGAAATATCAAATAATAGTTAACTTAAAAAAATAATAGTTATTTTCTAGGGAATCGTCGAGATTGGGAGCGTCCATAGAATTTAGGAAAATTAGAATTTCATCATTAAATACAAAGAGTTTTGTATTTTAAAAAAAGTTTCTAGAATCAAAGCCTTTACACTCTTATTACTATGATTTACTAGTCCTAAACTAATTTATTTGTGAATTTTGTATAAGATAGGTAGAAATTGTAAATCCTATTGCAGGAATACTCTACTTTTGATAATAGAATCCTCCTAAAAAAATGGGAGAATTCTATTATCAAAAGTTCTTTGATCTTTGATAGGAAAAGAATACTATACTGAGAATACAATATATGAAAAACTTTTGTTCTATATAACAGAATAACAGAGGGATTAGTTCTAAGAATATTGTACCCAGGAATTCGACACATAAAAGTACATTCATTAATTAATCCAAATTATTCATTAATATTAAATAATTGGAATTTCTTTGAGATAGGTCAATTTAGATTATTCCAAAACCTTATTATTTGTTTGTTGCCCATAAAAACCTTTTGGTTTTGGCTGCTCGCTGCCGCTCAAAAATGATTTTGATTTTGCTAAGGAATAACATTGTACTATGGAAAAATAAGTCTTTTTCTTCCAAATATTTTTACGGATACGCTTTTTTGACATCGAAGTACGTTTTTTTGGAACTGCCATTCAAAAGGGGAATTAGTTTTTTCTAGTTGTATGTGAAAGACATCTATTGCCACAAATCAATCCTTCTTTCTGTTTTTTCTTAGTATTTATACTTAGATACTGAAAGATAATGAATTTTTTTTTTTACTTCATTTTGTCTAATGTGGATAACACAAGAGTTTTTAGCATATTTTTCATATATATTTTATACTTTGTTTTAATAATATACAATATATACAAAGGTTTTCTATTTAAATCACTATTTAAATCAATTTATATATCAAAATATATAAATCTAATATACTCCGGTATGAGGGATAAGCCCTTAGTTAATGTTAATTAAGTTGAGAAGGTATCCAAGAATTGAATTCCAGTCAAAATAAAAAAATAAGTCTCTTAAACAAGACATTCTAAAACTTAGATAATTCTAGTCACATTAGGATTTCCATTTTATATGAAGTAAGGAATATTCGAGAATTTCCTATAAATATAAAATGGAAATATAGTGGAAATTCAATCAATCAGTTACGAAATGAGAGAGGTATTTTATTTTAACAGAAGGAAAAATAAAAAAAAAGAATAGAAAATAAAATGATTCAATCTTTTTTTTTATTTTAATAAATATTTTATTTTATCTAAAAACTAAATAACGAAATTCTTTGATTAACTTTTTATTTTAAATTTTAGCAACTAAACCCATTCAGAATTTTTGAATATTTCAATGAGACAAATTTGAAAAAATAAGAATTCCTGTATTTTTTCTTATTCTTATTTAGTTTTTTTAATTCCTTCAGAAAGAGATAAGAATAGGTTTGGTGAATCGGAAACTTTTTTATTTTAGAGAAAAAAAGAACTATAAATTTCAACTCAAAATTGCTATTTCTTTTCTTATGGAACATACATATCAATATGCCTGGGTAATCCCTCTTCTCCCACTTCCAGTTATTATGTCAATGGGGTTTGGACTTTTTCTTATTCCGACAGCAACAAAAAATCTTCGTCGCATATGGGCTTTTCCTAGTGTTTTATTCTTAAGTATAGCTCTGGTATTCTCAGTTCACCTGTCTATTCAACAAATAAAAGGGAGTTCTATCTATCAATATCTATGGTCTTGGACCATCAATAATGATTTTTCCTTAGAATTTGGATACTTGATCGATCCCCTTACTTCTATTATGTTAATACTAATTACTACTGTAGGAATCTTGGTTCTTATTTATAGTGACGATTATATGTCTCACGATGAGGGATATTTGAGATTTTTCGTTTATATAAGTTTTTTTAATACTTCCATGTTGGGATTGGTTACTAGTTCCAATTTGATACAAATTTATTTTTTTTGGGAACTTGTGGGAATGTGTTCCTATTTATTGATAGGCTTTTGGTTTACACGACCACTTGCAGCGAGTGCTTGTCAAAAAGCTTTTGTAACTAATCGTGTAGGTGATTTTGGTCTGTTATTAGGAATTTTAGGTTTTTTTTGGATAACAGGTAGTTTAGAGTTTCGGGATTTGTTCAAAATAGCTAATAACTGGATTCCTAATAATGGGATTAATTCATTACTTACTACTTTGTGTGCTTTTTTATTATTTCTTGGTGCAGTTGCAAAATCTGCGCAATTCCCTCTTCACGTATGGTTGCCCGATGCTATGGAAGGACCCACTCCCATTTCGGCTCTTATACACGCAGCAACTATGGTTGCTGCGGGGATTTTTCTTATAGCTCGACTTCTTCCTCTTTTCAGATCCCTGCCTTTTATAATGAGTTTTATTTCTTTAGTAGGTACAATAACACTTTTCTTAGGAGCAACTTTAGCTCTTGCTCAGAGAGATATTAAAAGAAGTTTAGCCTATTCTACAATGTCTCAATTGGGTTATATGATGTTAGCTCTAGGTATCGGTTCTTATCAAGCAGCTTTATTCCATTTGATCACTCATGCTTATTCGAAAGCTTTATTGTTCTTGGGATCCGGATCCGTTATTCATTCAATGGAACCCCTTGTTGGATATTCACCAGATAAAAGTCAGAATATGGTTCTTATGGGTGGTTTAAAAAAATATGTTCCTATTACAAAAACTACTTTTTTATGTGGTACACTTTCTCTTTGTGGTATTCCACCTCTTGCTTGCTTCTGGTCCAAAGATGAAATCCTTAGTAATAGTTGGTTGTATTCACCTTTTTTTGGAATAATAGCTTCTTTTACGGCAGGATTAACTGCATTTTATATGTTTCGAATATATTTACTTACTTTTGATGGGTATTTGCGTGTTTATTTTCAAAATTATAGTAGTACTAAACAAGGTTCGTTGTATTCACTATCCTTATGGGGAAAAAGCATACCCGAAGAAGTCAATAGAGATTTTGTTTTATCAACAGTGAAAAGTGGTGTTTCTTTTTTTTCACAAAATATACCCAAAATTTCAGGTACTGGTAATACAAGAAATAGGATGGGGCTCTTTAGTACTCCCCTTGGAGCTAAAAATACTTTTGTCTATCCTCGCGAAACGGGAAATACTATGCTATTTCCTCTTCTTATATTACTGCTTTTTACTTTGTTCATTGGATCCATAGGAATCCATTTTGATAATGGAGTAATAGATAATGGAACATCGGAGTTAACCATATTATCAAAGTGGCTAACCCCTTCAATAAGCTTTTTCCAGGAAAGTTCGAATTCTTCCATAAATTCATATGAATTTATCACTAATGCAATTTCTTCTGTAAGTTTAGCTATTTTTGGTTTATTCATAGCATATCTATGCTATGGATCCTCTTATTCTTTTTTTCAGAATTTGAATTTAAAAAATTCTCTTTTACAGTGGAATCCCCAAAAGAACTTTTTGCATCAAGTAAAAAAAAAGATATACAGCTGGTCATATAATCGCGGTTATATAGATGTTTTCTATACCAGGGTCTTTATCCTGGGTATAAGAAGATTTGCCGAACTAACGCATTTTTTTGATAAAGGTGTTATTGATGGAATTATCAACGGAGTAGGTCTTGCTAGTTTTTGTATAGGAGAAGAGGTAAAATATGTGGGGGGAGGTCGAATATCATCTTATCTATTCTTTTTTTTATGTTATGTATCCTTGTTCTTATTCTTTTTTCTTCCTTAATTCATTATTCCAGGTACATGAATTCCTCAAAACGAGGCTCATCAAAATGCAAAATCTAAGACTACTATAAGACTACTAATAAAATAAGAAAAAAATTCGAACGATTAAATTACTTCTCCCGAATATCCAACTGACTTATTAATTTCTTATAACGTACTCTATTTTTCTTTGCCAAATAAGCCAGCAAACGTTGACGTTTTCCCAAAAGTCTTCGTAGACCTCTTTCCGATGAAAAATCTTTTTTGTGTAATTCCAAATGTGAAGCAAGTCTCCGTATCTTATTGGTGAAACTGAATACTTGAAATTCAACAGAACCCCTGTTTTCTTGTTTTTCTTCTTTAACCATAAATCTAAAAATTTTTCTACCTCCTTTCTTTTTCATGTATTTTTCTGATCAGGAAAAATAAAAAATTATGTCAGTTATTTTGAAGTTATTCGAATCTCGTACACACAAAAATTTGCAATTATTCATCTACTGCTGGAATCCATAATTTGGATTTATTTTATCCATGCAAATTGGATTTGGATAGAAGGGTACATTCTTTTATTTTAGATAGAAGAAATGTTTCTTCTATCTAAAATAAAAGAATTTTGCTGATTTATTTATTGCTATATCCAATTTATAGAATTGATACACCATTTAATCGATATCATTTAGCAAAATGAAACACAGCATATGCATCTATCTTTCGGCTCGAGAATTTCACGGGAGAGAGATATAGTATAAGAAATAGGCTATTAAGTAACTCTAAATGAATTGTGGATACATCTGTATCCTTAACATACTGAAACGACTGCCATTATTCGTATCAAAGCAATAGCGATTCATAAAAGCTAAATCTTGTAATCAATGGTGGGCCAATAATGAATTATTTTGCATATGTATTAAGACGCTTGGTCTGATTCGAAATTGTCCAGAGTTTTTTATGTTGTTTTCATTGCAAAATGATGGATCTCCTCCCGTAATTTTCCAATTACGAGTACGAGAATTGAAAGACATGAAAATTCTCAATTCTCTACAGCGTCTAGGAGATAGATAGAATATTTTCAGGAACAAGAAAATCAGAAGAATCTTTTTCTCTATTCACTATCATTCCGCGTCTTCGACTTCTATTAGTTTCTTTTCTTCTTTAATGCAATATCTATAGTTTGATATAGAATCCATTTCTCAAAGTAATGGAAACCTTTCTCTTATAGGAAATGGTTCGAAAATCGCTATTCCACCTTTTAGGTTTAGGTATCGTGAAAAGTTATACCTGTGAAGATCGTGCATTTCAGTCACATTCAGATCTGTTTTTCGAGTTCATGATATAACCAAATTGGGTGGATCTTCCACCCGTTTAGCTAAGAAAGAATAGATGCGGAGGTGGATAATAGATCGATATGAAGATCATGAGCTGCCCCATAATGAAACCACCAGTAGTCGCGAATATCTCCTTCTTCCCTAACCCAAGATTGGAGAAAGAA